TTTTCTGAATCTTTCTTTAAAGAATTCAAAAAGAAAATAAACGAAATACTAAACAAAAAAAGAAATAATTAATAGTATATATACTAATAAACGAAATACTAATTATTCTATATATATATAGAAATAGAAATCCATATATATATACAATAACAAATATTAATAATTTTAATATAATAAATATTATATTGCGTCCAATAGGATTTGAACCTATACCAAAGGTTTAGAAGACCTCTGTCCTATCCATTAGACAATGGACGCTTTTCCATTCCAATTTCTTCTTTTCTTATCTTATATATTTTTTTCTATCTCTTGATCATAAAAAAAAAAGAATATGGGAGAAAATTTCGAGAATTGCATATTTTATTAAATTCTAGATTAATTAAAATAGAATTTCCAATTCTTTATTCTTTCAATTTCAAATTGATTCTACAAATTGATTCTATTTATTATCAATATTAAATTGATTTTGATATTTGAATATTACATTCTATTATTCTAGATATAGATATATATCTATATATATATATCTATATCTATTGAATATTGAGTCGAGTATAGTATATAGTTACTATATGGATCTTATGATAATAATAATATATCCGCTAATACATATATTCTATATGAAATGGAATTGAAAGGAGCGAGATATTATCATAATAATATCGAAAGTATATATACCCGACTTCTATATCTATGATAGTATAATAGATATAAGATAGGCTTTTTTATATCAGAATTTCTCTAATTTGAATACAATCAATTTGTATTCAAATTAGAGAAAATTATATGAATTCTATTCTATTTTATTCTAATAATTTAGAAAGTATATAATGAGTATATAATATAGTATAGAGATCCAGAGCGGGTAGCGGGAATCGAACCCGCATCGTTAGCTTGGAAGGCTAGGGGTTATAGTCGACGTTGATTTATCATCTTTAACGTCTCTAATTCAAAACCGAACATGAAACTTTTCTTTCATTCGGCTCCTTTATGAAATATGGAAAAATTTCCAGCCTCGGGCGTGAGCGAAAAAAAACGCGGCCCAAAGTATCTATCCATAACATCTATGTCAGCCCCCTTTTTTTTTGAATGCATTCAAAAAACGCGCTTTCTAGATGATCCCTCTAGACAAGGGGAATTTGAATAATCTTTCTAGTTATTTCGTTCTTTATTTCTATTTAATTTAAGAGAATCTTTAGGAAAAGCGTTTTGTTTCTACCGAGTCAAAACATGATATTGATGTCTATAGTAAACCAAAGTCATCCTTTAAATACTTATTTTGCTTCAATCTCACCCAACTATATAAAAAACGGAAAATTGAAGATTTAGTTACGATTAGAAATCTACTTTTCTATCTTTATCCATAGGTCCTTTATTCATACTCGTTCAATTGGAAGTTTTTATCCAATAAAAAAATTATGTTTCGTAATCTCATAATCCAAGTTTTCAATTTCTAATTGACTCTTGAATACAAATCACGAGAATTAATATTCTTACTCGAATTTTTCATTGAGAGGTAAAGGATTCAATCCTTTTAAGAAATAAAGTTTTTCATCGGAATATGCGCCGAGGGACCCCTTAACTATGTAAGGTTAATGGAACGAATCACACTTTTACCACTAAACTATACCCGCTATGATGCCATTATTGTATATATAGAAACTTTTTGTCGAGTAAGAGAATCGGGCATAATCATAATTAATAATTAAAGTAGAATCGGAAAAGAATTCAAAAAGAATGATAAAAATTAGAGCGTTGGGGTATTGTATTTCGTCAGGGAATCTAATGAGATTTGAAAAACAAGTACTTGTTTTTCGAATCAAATAAAAATAATTATCTAATAAAAATAATTATCTTTTATGATATTTGACAAAATAGCCCCTATCGCGAGCTAAGCCGTGAAAAAGGGGTAGTTTTTTTTCTTTCTATTTGATATTTTTCATATCATATCATATATCAATCAATATCTAAAATATTGATTGATATATGATATTGATTGGTTAATTGAAATATTGAGTTAGAGATATCTTTTTCGAGCCCTACTCGAAATCGAAAAGAAATTACAAGGATTACTGAGATAAGTTTTCTATATTTATGATTTGATTATAGAATCAACCTTTTCTATATCTTTTCCATTTTTTTTATTATCTTATCTATTTATTATACATATACAATACAATTTCTTATAACACTTTTTTATACAATACTTTTTTAGATATTAAAAAATCTAAAAAAAAAGACTTGAATATAGAGTCCAGAATATAGACTAGAATATGATAGTATATTTTATGATAATATAGAATAGGGTATATAAAGTATAAAAGTAATGGAATAAAACGAAACAAAAGGAATAAAGTAATAAAAAAAGGGGATACAAAAGGACTCTCTTTTTCAAACAAACCCCATTAATGTAATGTAACATGGTAATTCCCTTTTTTTCGATTGGGAGAGATGGCTGAGTGGACTAAAGCGTCGGATTGCTAATCCGTTGTATGAGTTTTTCGTACCGAGGGTTCGAATCCCTCTCTTTCCGGTTCTGTTAATAGTTTTTAATAACTTTATCTTTCAAATTTCTTAAAGAATTCTATTTAAATTAAAGATAAAAATAGATAAAATGTTAAGAACATTAAAAAATAAAGCAAGCAATTTTGGTTTTATTTTATTCTTCACGTCCAGGATTACGTCCTGGATCATTAGATAAAAATCCGAAGATGAAGAGAGAAACAAAGAATATTACTACTGTGTAAACAAAGAATTTAAGAGTAAGCATTAGATAATCTCCAAGATCTTTTTTTGGTTTGCAAAAAAAAAAAAAAGAAACTAGATTCCCTTTTTTTATATCACATATTCCATTTTCACACCAAGAACCGAAGCGGTTTCTAGAAATTTCTAGAAATATAGAAATAGAAAAAGAATTTCTAAATTTATTTGTAATAAGAATCAACTCTTTCATTCCCAAAAATTTTCTTTCATACTTCTTTCATACCTACAATTAGATAGATTGTGGGGAACCCAATGAATGGGGTCTCTTTCGATCGAATGGAAAATCAATCAGAATGAGGAAATGGGGTAATCCAGATTTTTCGCATCTATACAAAAATTGCAATGTTTGAATTCAGGATTTTTATTAGAATTAGAAGACTTATCTGATCTTAGAAATTGTTAGAATTTTTTCTCGAATAAGTCATGAATTCTTCTAGGACAGTATTCAAAATCTTATCGAAAACTTACAGCAGCTTGCCAAACAAAAGCTAATAAAAAAAAGAACAAAGGGATTACTGGCATAACATCTACTATTGGATTCAAAAAAGCGTATGCTTCCGGCAATTTTGTAAACAACAAACTGCTTGAATAAAGGGCAGAATTAAGACAGATACAAATTAAACTAAAAATATTAAGCATAACAAACATCTTTTTCCTAAAGATAATTGTATTTTGACTTTTGACTGAGTTATTAATATCCCATTGATATAAAATGGATATTTAGAGTAAGGTAGACTAAAAACTTTCAACTCATCCACCCAATCAAAAATCCTTCAATTCTCAATTAAAAAAAGAAAAGAATAGAAGAAATCCTATTTTCATACAATATCTTAATTGAATTATATATTATGATCAAGAAATTTCGTTTAATTCGATATTTACACATATCAAAATCCAAACAACAAGCGAATTCAATTCAGATTGGCCAGTAATTGACGAAGAGCCAATATTAATACTAATATTAATATTCGACTTAATTAGTATGAAATCGAAATAGAAATGGAAATGGGGCGTCGCCAAGTGGTAAGGCAACGGGTTTTGGTCCCGGTATTCGAAGGTTCGAATCCTTCCGTCCCAAAGCATATTGCTTTTATGTATTATAAATATATACAATATTATATATTCTATATTTCATATTTATTTAAATAATTTAATTTAAATAAATATAAATAAAGAGAACTATTTTCCAAATACCAAATAAAAGTTAGTTGTCTTTTTATTTTTAAACAACCTTTTGTTGAGGATTTAACAATATAATAAGTGAAATTCTTCTTTAGTTATTTTTTAATAACTTTTCTTTTCTCGAAATCAATCATCCCTTTTTTTTTTAACAAATTCACAAAAGAAAGATTGTGTTTTCAAATAAAATAATAGTAATTAAATCGATTTTTTTAAGGAAACGTGGAAACGTTGATTAAAAGAATTTGAACAAAAAAAGGATTTTTTTTTTCTAACGAAAAAAAAATGTGATAAGGCATTTCATGTTAGAAAAAAAAAAGCTATTTCTGGAATATGAATAGAATAGAGAGGGAAATCAGAAATAGTAGATAAAATGGTTATGGTATACTTATAGAAAGATATATGTGTAGATATATATGTATATGTGTAGAAATTACCTACACCCTCTTTTTAATATTTCATTAATTACTAATTTAATTTCGATTGTCTTTAATAAAAGATAAAGAAAAGCTCCAGCAAAATCCTTGTCCTGATGACAATATCATGAAAAGTCCTTCATGGAGGATAGAGGTCGATAAAAGGCTTCTAGAAACATATAATAAGTTTTATCTCCTCCTCCAACTTGATAAAAATGATTTGAAGTTCTGGTTACTGGTTATGTATATAGAATTAGATAAAATTAGAATCTCAAGGAAATCAAAAAAATCATCAAATTAATTAGAGTCAATTAGACTATGATTTAATTTTTTTTTAATCTTAGTGATAGAAATTAAGACTAAGATTCAGGTGGATGGAACAAATCAAGTAACTAAATGAAGTAATTTAGCCTCAAAATTGGAAAATTTGACATTATCTTCAATGTGTTGTTTTTCATTGTTTGGGCTTTCTTAGTCTTCGTATATTGAGAATATCGAATAATTCGGAGAAATTTTTTCGAATTCTTTCTGAATTCTCTTTTTCTACTTATCGGTTTTTTATTTGTATCTATGTAGATCTTCTCTATGTAGTACCAATCCAAGTCCTGAGTTTTTATTATTTTCTATTCGACTTATATTCTATATAGTGTTCTATATAATGTTTTTTTTTATTATGCATTTAATTTGGATTCTTTATTATTCTATAATAAATTGATAGATAGTCAATTTATTATAGAATAATGGAATTAATTTATTTGAGTTAATTCTTTTGTTTTATTCATTCTGTCTTTTTTCTTAACACATTTACATTCATATTGACAACAATGTATTGGATAGGTATAATCCAATCTGGGTAATTGGATCTTATTTGTGGATCCATTTGTCCCTATTTCATAGCTTTGCTTTTTTTCTTCATTCAAATACAACTAAAATGAATGATGGGGTTGTCAAAATTTCTGTGATACAATTTTGAAATTTTCAATTTTATTTTTATTTTCAATTTATTTTAAAGAATTTTAAATAGTAAATTTAAGAAGGCTTTTGTTAGAATAGTTTAGTTATATCCATATGTCTATTCAATAAATTAATAAAAAGAAATAGAAAAAATAAAATAAATCTTAAGCAATGTCTTAAGCAATGAATAGTGTAAGAAATAAGAAATTTTCTATCAATTTTCACTTTACTTATATTTTCTATTTTTATTTGATTTGAGAACTTTTGATTTGAGAACTTTTTCTATTCTTTTTTTATATTATCTTGATCTTATCCCCCTTTTTTTCTTTTGTTCAAGATCGATTCGAATTTTTTTTTTGTTCATTTCTTGCTAGTTTAATTTTTTGATTGTGTCGTACCATTCAATCGTTTTATTTATTTTGATTTTGATTCTATCTCCATAACCTAATTTTTTTATTTGGGTTGCTAACTCAATGGTAGAGTACTCGGCTTTTAAGTGCGACTAACAGCTTTTACGCATTTGTATGAAGAAAGGATTCGTCCATACCATCGGTATGGTTTGTAAGACCATGACTGATCCTAAAAGGAATGAGTGGAAAAAATAGCATGTCATATTAATGAAGAATTCTGAGAATATTTTATTCTTACCAGACCGATTCCAAACCCTGTTTGAATTATTTGTGTAGAACATAACAAAATGAATCAAAGGTGGGTCGAGTTAAAGTTAATATTAATAAATAAATGGATAGAGCTCCACGGCTCCAATTAGAAATTAATTCGAAATTTTAGGGGAACAAAAAAGAAAGGAGCTCTCATTCTTAATTTGAATGATTTTCCAATTAAATTCTGAATTCGATGTTAAAAATCGATGAGTGCCTGATGCGGAAAACCCCACTTTTCAATTTTTTGAATGAGTCCTAACTATTAGCCATTTTACGCCAGGAGGGTGGCTGAATGTGTAGAAGAAAGAGTATATTGATAATCAAAAATTTTCCAAAATCAAAAGAGCGATTGGTTTGAAAAAGTAAAGGATTTCTAATCATTTAGATGGATAAAAAGAAAGGATAGAGAATCCGTTGATGCTTTTACTTACCTATTTCTGAGGTATCTATTATACCATTTTGTTTTTATGATATCGCACTATGTATCATTTAATAACCCAAGAAATCGCCTATCTTTGCTTCAATCAAATCGAATTGAAAATGAAAATAGAGAAATATCAAAGATATTTCGAACTAGATAGATCTCAAAAAAACGACTTTCTATACCCACTTATGTTTCGGGAGTATATTTATACTCTTGCTCATGATCGTGATTTCAATAGATCGATTGTATTCGAAAATATGGCTTATGATAATAAATTTAGTTTACTAATTGTAAAACGTTTAATTGCAGGAATATATCAAAAGAATCTCTTTATTTTTTCTTTTAATGATTCGAACCAAAATCGATTTTTTAGATACAACAAAAAATTGTATTCTAAAATGATATCAGAAGGCTTTTCTGTTATTGTGGAAATTCCATTTTCCCTACAATTAGTATCTTCTTTAGAAAAGTTAAAAATAGTAAAATCTCATAATTTACGATCAATTCATTCAATATTTTCTTTTTTAGAGGGCAAATTGTCGCATTTAAATTATACGTTAGATGTACTAATACCTTATCCCATCCATCTAGAAAAATTGGTTCAAACTATTCGTTACTGGGCGAAAGACTCCTCCTATTTCCATTTATTACGACTCTTTCTTCACGAGTATGGGAATTGGGACCCGTTTATTATTTCAAAGAAATTGAGTTCGATTTTTGCGAAAAGTAATCCAAGATTTTTCTTATTCCTATATAACTCTTATGTATATGAATACGAATCGGTCTTCTTTTTTCTTCGTAAGCAATCCTCTCATTTACGATCAACATTTTATCGGGTCTTTCTTGAGCGAATATTTTTCTATGGAAAAATAGAGTATTTTGCGGAAGTCATTGCTAATGATTTTTGGGCCCCCCTATCCTTGTTCAAGGATTTTTTCACACATTATATTAGATATCAAGGCAAATCCATTCTGGCTTCAAAGAATCCCCCTCTTATGATGAAAAAATGGAAATATTATCTTGTCATTTTCTGTCAATATCATTTTGATGTGTGGTTTCCACCGGAAAAGATCCATATAAACTCATTATCCAAGCATTCTCT